GTAATAAGAAGTACAAAAAAAGAAATTCGTTCTATATACATTCGAACCACTTTTGGTCATATTTCTTTTTATCGAGAAATCGAAGAAGCTATACAAGGTTTTTGCCATGCCTATTCATATGATATCTAATGATATAGATGGTTGGTATCTAAGATAAGCAAATTTATGATATCGGTGTAAATTCAGGTGTTCACAATTTAACCAGAATCATACATAGTTTTTAATTTGTATGCAAATAAAGATAAAGAAAAGGAAGTTTTCCAATCATTGACTCAAACCCATTGTCGAACCGAATCCCACTGAGTGAAATATGGAGGTACCTATGGCAGAACGGGCCAATCTAGTCTTTCACAATAAAGTGATAGGTGGAACTGCCATTAAACGACTTATTAGCAGATTAATAGATCACTTTGGAATGGCATATACATCGCATATCTTGGATCAAGTAAAGACTCTGGGATTCCGTCAAGCTACGACTACATCCATTTCATTAGGAATTGATGACCTTTTAACAATACCTTCTAAAGGATGGCTAGTCCAAGATGCTGAACAACAAAGTTTGATTTTTGAAAAACATCATCATTATGGGAATGTACATGCAGTAGAAAAATTACGCCAATCTATTGAGATATGGTATGCTACAAGTGAATATTTGCGACAAGAAATGAATCCTAATTTTAGGATGACCGACCCCTTTAATCCAGTCCATATAATGTCTTTTTCAGGAGCTAGAGGAAATGCATCTCAAGTACACCAATTAGTGGGTATGAGAGGATTGATGTCGGATCCACAAGGACAAATGATTGATTTACCTATTCAAAGCAATTTACGCGAAGGACTCTCTTTAACAGAATATATAATTTCTTGCTATGGAGCCCGGAAAGGAGTTGTAGATACTGCTGTACGAACTTCAGATGCTGGATATCTTACACGCAGACTTGTTGAAGTGGTTCAACACATTGTTGTACGTCGAACAGATTGCGGTACCATTCGAGGAATTTCGGTGAATACCCAGAATGGAATGATGCCGGAAAGAATTTTGATACAAACATTAATTGGTCGTGTATTAGCAGACGATATATACAGAGGTTCACGATGCATTGCCGTTCGAAATCAAGATATTGGAATTGGACTTATCAATCGATTTAAAACCTTTAAAACACAACCAATATCTATCCGAACCCCCTTTACCTGTAGAAATACATCTTGGATCTGTCGATTGTGTTATGGCCAAAGTCCTACTCATGGCCACTTAGTGGAATTAGGAGAAGCTGTAGGTATTATTGCGGGCCAATCAATAGGAGAACCGGGCACTCAACTAACATTAAGAACTTTTCATACTGGCGGAGTATTCACAGGAGGTACTGCAGAACATGTGCGAGCACCTTCTAATGGAAAAATAAAATTCAACGAGGATTTGGTTCATCCTACACGTACACGTCATGGACATCCTGCTTTTCTATGTTATATAGACTTGTATATAACTATTGAAAGTGGTGATATTATACATAATGTGATTATTCCACCAAAAAGTTTTCTATTAGTTCAAAATAATCAATATGTAAAATCAGAACAAGTGATTGCCGAGATTCGCGCAGGAACATACACTTTGAATTTAAAAGAAAAGGTTCGAAAACATGTCTATTCTAACTTAGAAGGAGAAATGCATTGGAGTACTGATGTATACCATGCATCAGAATTTAGATACAGTAATGTCCATATCTTACCAAAAACAAGTCATTTATGGATATTATCAGGAAGATCATACAGGTCCGGTTCAGTCTCTTTTTCACTCCGAAAAGATCAAGATCAAATGAAGATGCATTATCTTTCTACTGGGGAAGAAGATAGTTGTAACCTTTTAGTAAGGAATGATCAAGTAAGACATAAATTATTTCGTTTCAATTCTTCTGATCTAAAAGAAAGAAGGATTTCAGATTATTCCATATTTAATCAAATCATATGTATAGATCATTGTAATTTTGCACACCCTGCTATTTTCCATCATACTACGGATTTATTAGCAAAGAGGCGAAGAAATAGATTCATCATTCCATTTTCATTCCAATCGATTCAAGAACGAGACAAAAAACGAATGGTAGCTTCCAATATCTCGATTGAAATACCAATCAATGGTATTTTTCGTAGAAATAGTATTCTCGCTTATTTTGATGATCCTCAATACAGAACACAGAGCTCAGGAATTACTAAATATAGGACTATAGGAATAAATTCCATTTTAAAAAAAGAGGATTTTTTAATTGAGTATAGAGGAGTTAAAGAATTTAAGACAAAATACCAAATCAAAGTGGATCAATTTTTTTTCATTCCCGAGGAAGTGCATATTTTATCAGAATCTTCTTCCATAATGGTACGGAACAATAGTATCGTTGAAGTAGATACACCAATCACTTTAAATATAAGAAGTCGAGTAAGGGGGTTGGTCCGAGTGGAGAAGAAAAAAAAAAAGATTGAATTAAAAATATTTTCTGGGGATATCCATTTTCCGGGAGAAATGGATAAAATATCCCGACACAGTGCCATCTTGATACCACCAGGAACGGTAAAAAACAATTTTAAGGAATCAAAAAAAATGAAAAATTGGATCTATGTCCAATGGATCCCAATTACAAAAAAAAAGTATTTTGTTTTGGTTCGACCCGTCATTTTATATGAAATAGGGGATGGTATCAATTTAGTAAAACTTTTTCCCCAAGATATGTTTCAGGAAAGGGATAATCTGGAACTTAAAGTTATTAATTATATTCTTTCTGGAAATGGAAAATCAATTCGGGGAATTTCGGATACAAGTATTCAATTAGTTCGGACTTGTTTAGTCTTAAATTGGGATCCAGACAAAAAATTTTCTTCTATCGAAAATGCGCATGCTTCTTTTGTTGAAGTAAGTACAAATGGTTTGGTTCGATATTTCTTAAGAATTGACTTAGTGAAATCCCATATTTCATATATAAGAAAAAGGAATGATCCGGCCAGTTCGGGATTTTTTTTGGATCATGAGTCGGATCGGACCAACATCAATCCATTTTTTTCCATTGATTCGAAGAAAAAAATTCAACAATCACTTAGCCAAAATAACGGAACTATTCGTATGTTGTTGAATAGAAATGAGAAATACCGCTCTTTGATAATTTTGTCATCATTTAATTGTTTTCAAACACGATCATTCAATGAGGGAAAATATTACAATGGGATAAAAGAAGGAATTAATAAAATTCAAAGAGATCCTATAATTCCAATTAATAATTCGTTAGGTCCTTTAGGAATAGCCTTTCAAGTTGCAAATTTGGATTTTTACCGTTTAATAACTCATAATCAGATCTCGATAAATCCAAATTTGCAACTTGATAAATTAAAAGAAACTTTTCAAGTATTAAGATATTATTTAATGGACGAAAACGAGAGAATTTCTAAACCGGATATATGTAGTAACACCGTTTTCAATCCATTCTTTTTGAATTGGCATTTTCTCCATCATAATTATTGTGAAAAACCGTTTACAATAATAAGTCTTGGTCAATTTATTTGTGAAAATGTATGTATAGTTCAAACGAAAAATGCACCATACCTAAAATCAGGTCAAGTTCTAACAGTTCAAATGGATTCTGTAGGAATAAGATCGGCTAACCCTTATTTGGCGACTCCAGGAGCAACTGTTCACGGCCATTATGGAGAAATACTTTCTGAAGGAGATATATTAGTTACATATATATATGAAAAATCGAGATCTGGTGATATAACACAGGGTCTTCCAAAAGTAGAACAGGTATTAGAAGTTCGTTCGATTGATTCAATATCGATGAACCTAGAAAAGAGAGTTGATACTTGGAACGGTCATATAACAAGAATTCTTGGCATTCCTTGGGGATTCTTGATTGGTGCTGAGCTAACTATAGCGCAAAGTCGTATTTCTTTGGTTAATAAAATTCAAAAAGTTTATCGATCCCAGGGAGTTCACATCCATAATAGACATCTAGAAATTATTGTGCGTCAAATAACATCAAAAGTATTGGTTTCAGAAGATGGAATGTCTAATGTTTTTTCGCCCGGTGAACTAATTGGATTATTGCGAGCCGAACGAGCTGGGCGTGCCTTAGAAGAGGCGATTTGCTACCGAGTTCTATTACTAGGAATAACAAAAACATCTCTGAATACTCAAAGTTTCATATCTGAAGCAAGTTTTCAAGAAACTGCTAGAGTTTTAGCAAAAGCCGCTCTTCGGGGTCGTATAGATTGGTTGAAAGGTCTGAAAGAGAACGTTGTTTTAGGGGGAATGATACCTGTTGGTACCGGATTCAAAAGAATAATGCACCGTTCAAAGACAAGGCCAAGGCAATATAACAAGATTACTTTGGAAACAAAAAAAAATAATTTATTTGAGGATCAAATGAGAGATATTTTGTTTCACCACAGAGAATTATTTTTTGGCTTCATTTCAAAGAATTTTTGCGATACATCAGAGCAATCTAGGATTTAATAATCCCTAAGGGCTCCGTCATTTTATTTTGTAATTGATTTTGTAATAAAATCAAAAGGTAATAAAGATAATAATCATATTATTTAAATTAAATAGAAAAAAATGGCCTGATCATGTATCAATGGCCAATCTTCAGTAGAATAAAAGGTTCCTTCGGAACACTTATTTATTTCTATTTCAGTATACACGGTCTCTTTCTTTCATTTCCAATCCAATTTTTTTTTTAATTTGGAAATGAAAGAAAAGTGGGGGATTAATCTAAATGACAAAAAGATATTGGAACATAATTTTGGAAGAGATGATGGAAGCTGGAGTTCATTTTGGCCACGGTACTAGAAAATGGAATCCTAAAATGTCACCTTATATATCTGCAAAGCGTAAGGATATTCATATTACAAATCTTATTAGAACTGCTCGGTTTTTATCAGAAGCTTGTGATTTAGTTTTTGATGCAGCAAGTATGGGAAAACAATTCTTAATTGTTGGTACAAAAAAAAAAGCAGCGGATTCAGTAACGCGGGCTGCAATAAGAGCTCGGTGTCATTATGTTAATAAAAAATGGCTCGGCGGTATGTTAACGAATTGGTATACTACAGAAACACGACTTCAAAAGTTCCGGGACTTGAGAACACAACAAAAGACGGGGAGACTCAACAGTTTTCCAAAAAGGGATGCTGCTATATTGAAGAGACAATTAGCTCATCTGGAAACATATCTCGGCGGCATTAAATATATGACACGGTTACCTGATATTGTAATAATCGTCGATCAACAAGAAGAATATACGGCTCTTCGAGAATGTAGAACTTTGGAAATTCCAACAATTTCTTTAATCGATACAAATTGTGACCCGGACTTCGCCGATATTTCGATTCCAGCTAATGATGATGCTATAGCCTCAATTCGATTAATTCTTAATAAATTAGTATTTGCTATTTGTGAAGGTCGTTCTAGCTATATAAGAAATTCTTGATTAATAATAAGAGAAATTATTTGAGTTGGTTGGAGGGACTCATAGATTTAGGAAATCGGTTACTATACTACTAATAAATTAAATTGCATAAAAAAATATAAATATATATATATATAATATATATATACATAAAATATATATACAAGATCCTGTTGGTTAAGTAAGGATTAGAAATTCTCTTCATTTTTATTATTAGCGATATAAAGAAGAAACGAAAATTATATGTGATTAATCTTGGTATTCAAAATCAAAAAGGAGATGTTTGAATTAAAATAATTCCCTTTCAAGTTCTTAGTTTTTAGAGGGCGGGACAATATGAATGTTTTATTATGTTCTATCAACACATTAAAAAGATTATACGATATATCTGCTGTGGAAGTCGGGCAACATTTCTATTGGCAAATAGGGAGTTTCCAAGTGCATGCCCAAGTACTTATTACTTCTTGGGTTGTAATTGCTATCTTGCTAGTTTCAGCCATTCTAGTTATTCGAAATCTGCAAACCATTCCGACTTTTGGTCAGAATTTCTTTGAATATGTTCTCGAATTCATTCGAGACGTGAGCAAAACTCAGATTGGAGAAGAATATGGTCCGTGGGTTCCATTTATTGGAACTATGTTTCTATTTATTTTTGTTTCTAATTGGTCCGGGGCTCTTTTGCCTTGGAAAATAATACAATTACCTCACGGGGAGTTAGCTGCACCCACAAATGATATAAATACTACTGTTGCATTAGCTTTACTTACGTCAGTTGCATATTTCTATGCGGGTCTTTCAAAAAAAGGATTAGCTTATTTTAGTAAATACATCCAACCAACTCCAATCCTTTTACCGATTAACATCTTAGAAGATTTTACAAAACCCTTATCCCTTAGTTTTCGACTTTTTGGAAATATACTAGCTGATGAATTAGTAGTTGTTGTTCTTGTTTCTTTGGTACCTTTAGTAGTTCCTATACCTGTCATGTTCCTTGGATTATTTACAAGCGGTATTCAAGCTCTAATTTTTGCTACTTTAGCTGCGGCTTATATAGGTGAATCCATGGAAGGCCATCATTGACTATTTTTTTCTAAAAAATAGTTTTTTTTTGATTTAGTTTGCTGCACATATACTGTGGCTCAAGATAACCTATTTAGGAAACATCAATAAATATTAAATATATAGAAAAGAAAAACATTTTGAAAATTTACAAAAAAAAAAAATAGAGTAGGAGTGAGGGGATCCAACTGGGTGTATATAATCTAATCACTATAAGACAAATCTTTCTTTCTTTGTTTTGGAGGTTTCAAAAAATGATTCGAATCTAATTGAATCTAAAACACAAATAGTTGGTTTACAGCATGGAAGAAACCTCTGTATATGTGATATTATATATGAACTAACCATATATTTAAAATTACCCCACTACTACTGTAAATTTCTATAGGGATTAAAAAAACAAAGCCCTTCCGTTTCATCTCTAATTGTGAATTGAATATTCAATGACTAAAAAATTCAATAAAAAACGAAGAATTCAAAGAATGGTTCAAAACTTAAGTTAATATAAGAATAAAGGTTATACCTAGTTCCAAAACAACTTGGTAGGTAGAAACGAAAAAAGAAATTTGGAAGTAATTCATATAGTTCAATAACTATTACTATTTCAATTTAGGAATTTTTCTTAATTACTTTAACTGAATAAATCTTGGTAATTGCATAATTAAGTCATAATTTATTGGTTGATTATATCATTAACTATTTCTTTATTTTATATTTTGGTTACGAGGAACTTATTATGAATCCAATTATTTCTGCTGCTTCCGTTATTGCTGCTGGCTTGGCCGTAGGGCTTGCTTCTATTGGACCTGGGGTTGGTCAAGGCACTGCTGCAGGGCAAGCTGTAGAAGGGATTGCACGACAACCAGAGGCAGAGGGAAAAATACGTGGTACTTTATTGCTTAGTCTGGCTTTTATGGAAGCTTTAACAATTTATGGGCTGGTTGTAGCATTAGCGCTTTTATTCGCTAATCCTTTTGTTTAATCCTATAATCCTAAAAAAAATAGAAAAATAATTGGTTGGTCTTGCTTTTTCAAATTATATTGTGATTTCACTCCTACAATTATTCGTTCGGGCAAGAACACAGGTGAAGGACTAATTGAAGGGTGAAGAATTCATATACTGATTACTGATTCGCCTTCTTTTCTTTTTTAGTCCAATGAACCCCCTTTAAATTCTTTAAATTTTAAGAAAATTTTTCGAAAGTGTTAAAACTAGAGAGATTTTGCAATTGACATGACATAAGAACTCGTATCTAATTCTAATAAGTATCATTCTTATAGAAAATCTTCCAATTGATGGAACAATTCAAATAATATATATATATTAACATTATTATATTATTAGTATTTATATTTATTACTCTATCTATTTTGAATTAATTATTAATAATTAATATTAATTATTAGTAAGGTATAGTATGAAATTTGCATTCTATATATATAGAATAAAAATTTCATATAAAATAGAAAAAATAATTAAGAAATCAAATAAAAAATAGGAATCGTAGAAAGATAATTAGTCTATTCATAAGAGGAGATGAGATCATATGAAAAATATAACCGATTCTTTCCTTTGTTTGGGCTATTGGCCATTCGCCGGAAGTTTCGGGTTTAATACCGATATTTTAGCAACAAATCCAATAAATCTAAGTGTAGTGTTAGGTGTATTGATTTTTTTTGGAAAGGGAGTGTGTGCGGGTTGTTTATTTCAAAGAATAGATTGGATCCAACCAAACTGCACATTTTTCGTTATAACTAAGAAAATGTGCATAATACCGCGAATTACTTCTGAATTAATTAAATTTTTTCAATAATTAAAGAAAAAATATTTAAGAACCATAGCATTTCGTGATTTATTGGTAAATCCACTTTGATTCTCTATTAACCAATAATATTGGACTATTACCATGGTTAAACCGAGTAGTTTGAAGTCTAGACGCAGTGTAGTACTCTTTCTACCACTATGTTAATACAGAAATGAAATGGTTTCAATAAAATTATTCGAATTTTTTTTTTCGATATAAAACACTCATGTCGATAAAATGTCTTGAATCCTCTTTACGTTGAAAAAGGTGAATTTAATCCTGCCTTTTATACAATGCGTAATAGATGACCTATGTAAAAATGAATTAATATGTATAAATTAATTAATAAGAATTCTTTGGATTTGAAGAAAAAACAACTTTGCTGACATATATTTGTTTGGTCAGAAGAATCCTCCGAATATTCTGGTCTTAGATTGATAATTGTTTAAAATATAAATATTTGAAAAATATAAATTCTAGAAGAGAGGATAGGCTCATTACATAAAAAAAATAGGGAAATTTCCCATAAGTAATTGGGTGTGAGAGCCAAATGAATCGAAAGATTCATGTTTGGTTCGGGAAGAGATCATAGACATTTTGAAATGAATGGAAAGAGAGTCTACTTTCATTAAGTGATTTATTAGATAATCGAAAACAGAGAATCTTGAGAACTATTCGAAATTCAGAAGAACTACGGGAAGGGGCCATTGAACAGCTGGAAAAAGCCCAGGCCCACTTAAGGAAAATCGAAACGGAAGCCGATCGGTTTCGGGTGAATGGCTATTCTGAAATAGAACGAGAAAAACAGAATTTAATTAATTCAATTTACATGACTTTGGAACAATTAGAAAATTACAAAAATGAAGCCATTCATTTTGAACAACAAAGAGTGATTAATCAAGTCCGACAGCGGGTTTTACAACAAGCCTTACAGGGAGCTCTAGGAACTCTAAATAGTTGCTTAAACAACGAGTTACATTTGCGTACTGTCAATGCTAATATTGGAATCTTTGGGGCGATGAAAGAAAAAAAATAATTGATTAGTCTTTCTATTTTAATATAGAGTATAGGTATTATTTTTTTTTTTTTTTAAATTAAATTAAGAAATTTTCATGGTAACCATTCGTGCAGATGAAATTAGTAAAATTATACGTGAACGCATTGAGCAATATAATACCGAAGTAAAAATTGTAAATACGGGTACCGTACTTCAAGTAGGCGACGGTATTGCTCGTATTTATGGTCTTGATGAAGTAATGGCTGGTGAATTAGTGGAATTTGAAGAGGGTACTATAGGCATTGCTTTGAATTTGGAATCCAAAAATGTTGGTGTTGTATTAATGGGTGATGGTTTGCTGATACAAGAGGGAAGTTCGGTAAAAGCAACAGGAAGAATTGCTCAGATACCTGTAAGTGAGGCTTATTTGGGTCGTGTTATAAATGCTTTAGCTAAACCTATTGATGGTCGAGGAGAAATTTCAGCTTCGGAATCTCGGTTAATCGAATCTCCCGCTCCCGGTATTATTTCGAGACGTTCCGTATACGAGCCTCTCCAAACAGGACTTATTGCTATTGATTCGATGATTCCCATAGGGCGTGGCCAGCGAGAATTGATTATTGGAGACAGACAAACAGGTAAAACAGCAGTAGCCACAGATACGATTCTAAATCAACAGGGACAAAATGTAA